TTTTTTTTTCGACATGAGTGTTCTCTATCGAAAACAATTTCCAACTATTCATTTTTCATTTTGAACCCATTTATCTATTAACATAGTAGTAGAAAGAGTACTTTGCTGCATCCGGACTTCAAACAGTTTAGCTTTAACCATATTAAATTAATGGCCCCACGTTATTGGTTGATAGAGAATCAAAGTCTATTTACCAATGAACCGCGAAATGCTATGGTTCTTAACGATTTTCTTATTAATTTATTCATTTATTAATTTATTCAGAAGTAATTCGCAGGACCATGCACCTTTTCTTTCCTAGTTAAACCGAAAAAAAAAAAGAGGTCATCTGGTTCAATCCAGCGTATTCTTGAAATAAACAACTCGCACACACTCCCTTTCCAAAAAAAATCAATACACCAAGAACTACACTTAGATTTATTAGATTTGTTGCTAAAATATCGGTATTAAACCCGAAGCTCCCGGCGGATGGCCAGTGACCAAAAGAAACGAAAGAGTCGGTTATAGTTTTCATATGGATCTCCTCTTATTTTATAGATATAGACAGATTAATTAAATTATCTTTTTTATTCTATATATTTCTATTTTTCTATATACATATTTATATTGATATTTTCTATATTATTGTTCTTTTATGCATTTATCTGTATTCTATTCATTTACTTACCTTTTTTCGGTAATTAGAAATTTAGAATTTCTAATAAGAACAATATTTATTATAATTTGGTACTAGGTCTCGTGTTAATTGCGAATTTTTATTTGTCCTGCAACACTTCCTAAAAAAGGTTTTGATTGGACTAAGAAGGGGGAAGGAAGAAAGCGAGTTCGTTCGTATACTACTTCCTCATTCTCAAATCAGTCCTTCCCATACCAAAATTGTCCCACTAAAAATAAATAAAGAAAAATAAATAAATAAAAATAAATAAAGAGTTAAATCTTGATATAATTTGAAAAAGCAAGCATCAAGCAAAAGTCAATAAAATAAAAAAATACGTATTTTTAGGATTAAACAAAAGGATTCGCAAATAAAAGTGCTAATGCAACAACCAATCCATAAATTGTTAAAGCTTCCATAAAAGCCAGACTAAGTAATAAAGTACCTCGTATTTTTCCCTCCGCCTCGGGCTGTCTCGCAATACCTTCTACAGCCTGGCCTGCAGCAGTACCTTGACCAACCCCAGGTCCAATAGAAGCAAGCCCAACGGCCAACCCAGCAGCAATAACGGAAGCGGCAGAAATCAATGGATTCATAATAAATTCCTCGCAACAAAATAAAGAAATGGTTAATGATACAATCAACCAATAAACTATGACTTAATTATTTCAGCGATAAGATTTTCATACAGTCGAAACAACTCAAAATTTCAAATTGAAGTAATAAATAATATTATTAAATCATTAGAATTACTTCGATATCTGATATTTATTTTTTATTTTTAGTTTCTGCCCATTGCGTTTTTGTGAATTCATACAACCTTTTGTTTTTTCATTTCTTTCTTTATTCCGAGCCATTCTTTGAATTCAAACTCTTCGCTCCTTTTCGGGATTGAATTTCTTTATTCAATATTCAATTCACAATTACAGTTTTACAACCGAAAAGAAGGACTTTTATTGGAATCTCGATCTAAACTCCCAGTAATATGGCCGATTAGATATCTCTTTTAACTAATACTAATATATAACTAGTTAATGCCTAATATTCCATATACATGTCTTTCGTCCATAACGTAAACCAACTATTCGTTTCGTATCTTAGATTCAATCGGATTATAAAATCATTTTTCAAAACATCTACACAGGAAAGTTGGCTTATAGCCATTATATATTTCCCTACATCTAGTTTGACCCCGCTCTGCTAAACAACCCATTTTTTTTTGTAATCTGTAAACTTTTCTCTTCCTTTTATTTATCATTATCTCAGATGGATAGAATCAATCTAAATGGACACTAAACGGACGAATTCCTTAGGCTGAATCATTGTAAATCATTGTATAAAAATATAAGTGATCTAAGTTGATGTAATTGATTATTTATTAATATTCAATATTTTGTTTTGGTCAATCGGTGAATTGAATAAAAAACCCGACTGAAATGGGAATGGCTCTAGAAAAGTCTAATCGCATATTGTAAACAAATCAAATAAAGAATTCTTATTCGGATTATGACTCCTAAAATTGGAATTGAATGAATAAAACAATCAAGACACTATCACTCTAAAGAGAATATTCATTGAATTGGAAGGGGAGCTAAATTGGTAAAATGAAGTTTAGGAAAAAGATCTTTTAGATCTCTTTCCTTTTTTTTTTACAATTCTCCGAATATCGTAATCTTTTTTACTAGTCCTCGAGATCGTATAGACCCCTTTGTCTAGGTATGTTTATATTTATGTTCACCAAGGCGATTCTCTAAAAACTATTTCGAAAATTAGTCAATGATGCCCCTCCATGGATTCACCTATATAAGCCGCAGCTAAAGTTGCAAAAATAAGAGCTTGAATACCGCTTGTAAATAATCCAAGAAACATTACAGGTATAGGAACCACTAAAGGCACTAAAGAAACAAGAACAACAACTACTAATTCATCCGCTAATATATTTCCGAAAAGTCGAAAGCTAAGTGATAAGGGTTTTGTGAAATCTTCTAAAACGTTAATGGGTAAAAGGATCGGAGTTGGTTGAATATATTTACCAAAATAACCTAATCCTTTTTTGCTAAGGCCGGCATAAAAATAGGCTACTGACGTAAGTAAAGCTAAAGCCACAGTAGTGTTTATATCATTCGTAGGTGCAGCTAACTCTCCATGAGGTAACTCTATGATTTTCCAAGGTAAAAGGGCCCCAGACCAATTAGAAACAAAAATAAATAGAAAGAGAGTTCCAATAAAAGGAACCCATGGACCATATTCCTCTCCAATCTGAGTTTTGCTCACGTCTCGAATAAATTCAAGGACATATTCGAATAAATTCTGGCCATTAGTCGGAATGGTTTGTGGATTCCGAACAGCTACAATAGATGACCCTAATAAAATAGCAATTACAACCCAAGACGTAATAAGTACTTGAGCATGGACTTGAAACCCCCCTATTTTCCAATAGAAATGCTGGCCTACTTCCACACCGGATACATCATATAGCCCCTTTAATGTGTTGATGGAACATGATAGAACATTCATATTGCCCTCTGAATGAAAAAAAAAGGAATTATTTTGATTCAACTATCTTTTTTTTTAACGTTGTCCATTTTTCTTTTCTATTTTGAATAACAACTAATCACAGAATATCCCCAGTTCTTTTTATCTCTTTTGTTTTTGTGCGATTCAGAAATAAGAACCAATTCCATAAATTCATATAGTTCGCAAAATTATTTATTTATCTTATTATTATATTTATTTATCTTATAATTAATCAGGGATTTCGTATATAACTAGAACGACCCTCACAAATTGCAAATATTAATTTGTTAAGAATTAATCGGATTGAAGCAATAGCGTCATCATTCGCTGGAATCGAAATATCTGCCAGATCCGGGTCACTGTTTGTATCAATTAAACAAATCGTTGGAATTCCCAAAGTGAGACATTCTCGAAGAGCCGTATATTCTTCTTGCTGATCAAGAATTATTACAATATCGGGTAACCCCGTCATATATTTAATCCCCCCCAGATATGTTTTCAAGTCAGATAACTGTCTCTTCAATCGAGCCGCATCCCCCTTCGGAAGGCGGTTTAGTCTTCCTGTTTTTTGTTCCATTCTCAAGTACCTGAACTTTTGAAGTCTCGTTTCTGTAGTGGACCAATTCGTTAAAATACCGCCGAGCCATTTTTTATTAACATAATGACACCGAGCCCTTATTGCAGCTCGCGCTACTGAATCAGCTGCTTTCTTTTTGGTACCAACAATTAAGAATTGTTTTCGGCTACTTGCTGCATCAAAAACTAAATCACAAGCTTCTGATAAAAAACGAGCAGTTCGAGTAAGATTTGTAATATGAATACCTTTACGCTTTGCAGAAATATAAGGTGCCATTCTTGGATCCCATTTTCTAGTCCCATGACCAAAATGAACTCCTGCTTCCAGCATCTCCTCCAAATTAATGTTCCAATATCTTCTTCTCATTTCTCCCCACACCTTCTCCCTCTCTTTTTTTTTTTAAAAAAAGAACGGGGTACCCTGAAATAAATAATTGTTCCGACGGAACTTTCCCTTTTCCCGGAAATTGGACATTGATATACGAACGAAGCGATTAATGTCTGTCTATTACGTATTATCTTTATTTCTTTATTATTATTAACACAAATCCTATCTAACAAATCACAAGACAATCGCTAGTTAAAAGGATAAATCCCCTCTTAGGAATCATTAAATCCTATAAATGATTGTTCTGCTGGATCATAGAAATTTTTGAAATGCACGAATCAAATAATTCTCGGTGGTGGAACAAGATATCTCTCCTTTCCCCCTCGAATAAATTCTTCTTTTTGATTTTCAAAGCAATACTCTTATATTGCTTTGCACGGTGCACTAATCTTTTGAATCCGGTACCGACGGGTATCCTACCACCTAGAACAACGTTTTCTTTCAGGCCTTTCAACCAATCAATACGACCGCGGAGAGCGGCTTTTGCTAAAACGCGAGCAGTTTCTTGAAAACTCGCCTCGGATATGAAACTTTGAGTATTCAAAGATGCTCTTGTTATTCCCAATAATATGGCTTGGTAACAGATCGCTTCCTCCAAAGCGCGTCCTGTTCGTTCCGCTCGCAATAATCCAATAAGTTCTCCGGGTAAAAAAACATTAGACATTCCATCGTCTGAAACCAAGACTTTTGATGTTATTTGACGTACAATAATTTCGATATGCCTATTATGGATCTGCACCCCCTGGGATCGATAAACCTTTTGGATCTTATTAACCAAAGAGATACGACTTTGCGCTATAGTTAACTCAGCACCAATCAAGAATCCCCAGGGAATTCCAAGAATTCTTGTTATACACCCCTTCCAACTCTCAACTCTCTTTTCTAAGTTTATCGATATTGAATCAATTGAACGCACTTCTAACACTTGTTCCACTTTTGGAAGACCCTGTGTTATATCACCAGATCTCGATTTTTCATATATAAATGTAACTAACGTATCTCCTTCATAAAGGATTTCTCCATAATGGCCGTGAACAGTTGCCCCCGGAGTGGCCAAATAAGGATTAGCCGATCTTATTACTACATAGTCAACGTAAACAATTATAACTTGGCCCGATTTTAGGTGTGGTCCGTTTTTGGCCATATATATATTTTCACAAATAAACTGCCCCGGGCTAATTATTGTCAATCTTTCTTCACAAGAATTATGATAATAATTATGACGGCGAATATACCACTTCAAATTGAATGGATTCAAAACACCCTTACTGCATGGATCGGGATTAACAATTCTCTCCTTTTCATCCATTAAATAATATTGAAATACTTGAAAAGTCTGTTTTAAATTGTTAAGTTTCAGATATTTAGTTACGGAAATCTGATTATGAGTTATGAAATGGTAAAATGAATAAAAATTCGCAAATTGAAGGGCTATTCCTAAGGGGCCCAACCAATTCCTAAGCGGAATTATAGGATTTCCTTTAATTGTTTCTTTTATTACATTGTGAGAGTTTACACCATTGAATAGATCCATTCGAAAACAATTAGATGATGACAAAATCATCAACGATTGACATTCGTTATTTCTATTCAACAACGTACTAAGAGTTCCTTGATTTTTTTTAAGTGATCTTGCCTTGGAATAAACGGAAGAAAGTGGATTAATATTGGGACGATCTAACCCATTATCAGAGACCAATCCTGACCCTGATGGATCATTCCTTTTTCTGCTGATATATGAAATAGGGGATTTCATTAAGTTGATTCTTAGAAAATCACGAATCAGACCCTTTGTATTTACTTCAACAACAGAAGCTTGGGCCCCCTCGATAAAAGAATTTTTTTTGTCTTGATCCCAATTCAAGACTAAACAAGTCCGAACTAGTTGAATACTTGTGTCAGAAATTCCCTGACGTGGTTTACCATTTCCATAAAGAATATAATTGACAACTCGAAGTTTCAGATTATCTTTTTCCTGCAATGGGGCTTGGAGGAGAAGTCTTTCTAAATTTATACCATCCGCTATTTCGAATATGACTACTGGGCGAACAAAAACAAAATACTTTTTCTTGGTAGGTGTGAAAAGTTGGACATATATCCAACTTTTCACTTCTAAGGAATCCTTAGGCTTTGTTTTTACCGTTCCTGGTGGTATCAGGATACCACTGTGTCGGGATATCTTATCTGCCTCTCCCGGAAAATGGATATCTCCAGAAAAGATTTTAAGTTCTATTTTTTTTTTTTTTTTCTCCACTCGGACCAATCCGCCTACTCGACTTCTTGTATTTAACGTAATTTGTGTATCTCCTCCAATGATACTATTATTCCGTACCATTAGGGAAGAAGATTCGGGGAAAATATACACTTCCTCTGGAATGAAAAAAAAGCGATCTACTTTCATTTGGTATTTTGGCTTAAATTCTTTGACTCCTTGATACTCAATCAAATCTTCTTTTTTGACAATTGAATGCACCCCTATAGTCCCATATTTAGTAATTCCTGAACTCTTTCTTCGGTATTGGCGATCGTCGAAAAAAGCAAAAATACTATTTCTACGGAAAATACCATTTATGGGTATTTCAATTGAAATACTGGAGTGGGGCATTAGTTCTTTCTCTCGTTCTTGAATCGATTGGAATGCGATGATGAATCTATTTCTTCGCCTCTTTGCCAATAAATCAGAATTCCCGTGGATAATAGCCGAAGATATGAGATTACAATAGCTAGTACATATGACTCGATTAAGTTCTAAATAATCAGGAATCCTACCTTCCTTTTTACCTGAAAAATCTGAACTAAAGAATTTTTGTTTAACGTGATCATTATTTACTGAAGGGCTAGAAATATATCTTTGTTCGACAGAAAGAGAATGAACGTTCATTTGATCTTGATCCTTGTGTATCGAAAAGGGAATTATACTGGATTTGGATGAACCTCCTGATAATATCCATAGATGGCTTGTTTTTGGTAAGAGATGTACATTACTATATATAAATTCAGGTGCATGGGAGACGTCAGTACTCCAGTGCATTTCGCCCTCTGAGTCGGAATAAATATGTTTTCGAACCCTCTCTTTAAAACTCAAAGTATATGTTCCCGAACGGATTTCGGCAATCACTTGTTCTGATTCTACATATTGATCGTTTTGAACTAAAAGCAAACTTTTTGGTGGAATAGTCACGTTATGTATAATATCTTGACTCTCAATAGTTACATACAAGTCGATAGAACATAGAAAAGCTGGATGTCCATGACGTGTACGTGTGGGATGAACCAAACCCTCATTAAATTTTATTTTTCCATTAGAGGGGGCTCGCACATGTTCTGCAGTACCCCCTGTGAATACTCCGCCAGTATGAAACGT